CTCCTTGGAAATAGGCTTATTTTTTATCCAGTTTGACCAGTGAATCGAACGGGATTCAAGTTTTTTATTTCCTGAAGTAAAAACAAAACACGATTCTTATCTTTAAACCTTTCGAGGTATTTTATTGTATGTAAATGAAATGTGGAACCATAAATAGAAAGCGAATATTTTTGGGATTCGTTATGTTATTTTTGATTTTTATTAAGTTCAATTTATTAAGTTCAACTAATTTTCTTTCTTCATTTCCACAGAAAAGCCGATTCATAAATTCTATAGGTATAGATTTTATGAATCAAAAAGAATGTGAAATTGTGAAATAAAGATAGCAGTCAATAGAAAATCTTTTCTTTTTTACGATTATGAATGTTTTATAGAATTGAAAAACTTGAAAAAACACATATTGGCCTTCTGTTTTTATTTACAGTATTCCGCAATTTTCACATATCTTTTGCCTATCTCGATAATGTTTTATTTGAGGAGGACACTAGTAGCTTGAAAATAAATATGTAGTAAAAAGAATTCGTTTTGAACAATAGATGTCTTTCACATCCAACTATAACAATGAGTAATTTTTTAATTTCTAAATGGCAGTTCCAAAAAAACGCACTTCGACATCAAAAAAGCGTATTCGTAAAAATATTTGGAAAGGGAAGGGGTATTGGGTAGCATTAAAGGCTTTTTCGTTAGCGAAATCTCTTTCTACCGGGAATTCAAAAAGTTTTTTTGTACGCCAAACAAAACTAAATAAGGAATAAAACGTTAAAATAATTTGAATCAACTTGAAAAAATAATTTAATTATTCTTAAATTATTCAATTAGATAATAATTGAATAATTTAACGATTTCCTTTTCCTATTTGATATTGATTAGCTCATCAATCCATATTAATGTACCTCTATTCGCTTTTCTGATTGATATAAAATAATAGAATTAGGAAATACTCGATTTACTATTCACTGAATAATAACTTTTTTGTTGACAAAAGAATAAAGATCATTTCTATTCCAAGGTGGGGAGTTTTATTTTCCCCATCGACCTATTTGCAGAATAAAATAAAAAAAAAATTCTATATTTGCATATCTATAGAAGAGCGTATATAAAAATATTTAGTGAAAGTTAAGAACTCATTGAAATTAATTGATTCTATTTTGAAACCTTTTTGTTTTGTCGAACTTTCTAACTTTTTATTTTCTCTGAATTATTATATTATATAGACCCATATATATATCTTTCCCTTAACCCAATAGAGAAAATTTATTAATGCAATTTTGTATGACTAATTGTGACTTTTGAGCGATACAAAATGGGTTCTTTTCTTTCTATTTTGTCAGCAAAATCCCCTTTTTTTTATTTTAGATTTCTAAAATAAAAAAAAAAAAAAAGAAATTGCTGCTTAAACAATGAAAACAAAAACTTTTTTAACTCTATTCCTTAATTGAGTATAGAACGGTTTAATTACAAGAGTTGAATTCGAGGAAAACATAAAATATAGGAAAGTACCAGGTTAAATAAAAAAAACTAAGACTCTAAACTCAAATCGAAAATAATGAACCTTCAATCTCAAATTCCTATTTGAACAACTTTTTATTGTTATTGATCCATTTGAATCATTACTAAACTAAAATAGCTTATTCAATCTCGACGATTGCTTATTCATAGGCTATTATGAGTTCAAGACAGGCCGCTATGGTGAAATCGGTAGACACGCTGCTCTTAGGAAGCAGTGCTAATGCATCTCGGTTCGAGTCCGAGTGGCGGCATACCATCTTCTAAAAAGGATAAATAGATCTTATAATGAATTCAATTCCCGATTTCCATTTTAGAATTATGTAATTGTAATTAAGGGATTCTTATTTTTTAAGATTTTTTATGATATTTTCAATCTTAGAGCATATATTAACTCACATTTCCTTTTCGATCGTTTCTATTGTAATTACAATTCATTTGATAACCCTTTTAGTCGATGAAATTGTAAAACTATACGATTCGTCAGAAAAGGGCATAATAGTTACTTTTTTCTGTATAACAGGATTATTAGTTACTCGGTGGATTTCTTCAGGACATTTCCCACTAAGCGATTTATATGAATCATTAATTTTCCTTTCATGGAGTTTCTCCCTTATTCATATAATTCCGTATTTCAAAAAAAATGTTTTAATTTTAAGTAAAATAACTGGACCAAGTGCTATTTTGACCCAAGGCTTTGCTACTTCAGGTATTTTACCTGAAATACACCAATCTGGAATATTAATACCTGCTCTTCAATCTGAGTGGTTAATAATGCACGTAAGTATGATGATATTGGGCTATGCAGCCCTTTTATGTGGATCGTTATTATCAGTAGCACTTCTAGTGATTACATTTCGAAAAAACAGAAAGCTTTTTTATAAGAGCAATGGTTTTTTAAACGAGTCATTTTTCTTGGGTGAAAATGCTTTAGAAAATACTTCTTTTTTTTCTGCTAAAAATTATTACAAGTCCCAATTGATTCAACAATTGG